TTTATAATTGAAAAAAATGAGGTTTTTTCAATTATCTGTTTTGTGTATAATACCTTATGCTTAATAATAATTATTTATCTTTTAAATAAAATTTTAGATTTATATATAATAATATATTTATATTAATATAATCATTTATTATATAATTAAATATATTAATATTAAATATATTTATAATAATAATCATTATTTATTTATCTTTTAAATAAAATTTTAGATTTATATATATAATAATATATTTATATTAATATAATCATTTATTATATAATTAAATATATTAATATTAAATATATTTATAATAATAATCATTATTTATTTATCTTTTAAATAAAATTTTAGATTTATATATATAATAATATATTTATATTAATATAATCATTTATTATATAATTAAATATATTAATATTAAATATATTTATAATAATAATCATTATTTATTTATCTTTTAAATAAAATTTTAGATTTATATATATATATATAATAATATATTTATATTAATATAATCATTTATTATATAATTAAATATATTAATATTAAATATATTTATAATAATAATCATTATTTATTTATCTTTTAAATAAAATTTTAGATTTATATATATAATAATATATTTATATTAATATAATCATTTATTATATAATTAAATATATTAATATTAAATATATTTATAATAATAATCATTATTTATTTATCTTTTAAATAAAATTTTAGATTTATATATAATAATATATTTATATTAATATAATCATTTATTATATAATTAAATATATTAATATTAAATATATTTATAATAATAATCATTATTTATTTATCTTTTAAATAAAATTTTATGTATTACATCCACTATTAAACTAATAAAGGTTGAATATGAATAATAAACTTATATTTGAGTTATAGAAATAGCTTAATATTTAACAAATTAACATTTAAGGTGAATGACCCCTCCTTTTATGTTGCTAAAAAAAGGAGGGGAAAAATCGTTTATTAAATACTATTAATTTATATTGAAATAAATATAGCATATTTATAGGATATGATAACATTCTCTTTTTTATTTATTAAAGTTTTATTCTTGCTATAATATTTATTATATGATTGTATCACATATTAATTTTTGTATTTTAATATTTAAATATTGAATTATTAGTGATTGACATTACTTTTTAACGAAAGTTATAAGTAGTAATTTATATATTTCCGGTCAAAGTCGTGCCAGCCACCGCGGTTATACGTGAGGAGAAAGTAAATGTTTTTGGTTAACAGTTAAATTGTAATTTTCTTTAAATTTAATTATTATTAGGTGAAATTTTAAATTTATTATAAAAGATACTTATTGAAGCTGTGAAATTTAATTTATAAACAAGGATTAGATACCCTTCTATTTTAAATGTAAATATTAACCTGGGTAGTAATAGTTATGTTCTTGAAACCCAAAGAATTTGGCGGTATTTTATTCCTTTTAGAGGAACCTGTCCTGTAATTGATAGTCCACGAGGTTGAAGTACTTATTTTTGTTTTCATTTTGTATACCTCCGTCATAAGAGTATCTTTTTAGAGTTAATATTCTATTAATACAAAATATAATATGTCAGGTCAAGGTGCAATTTATGAATAAGTAGAGATGGGTTACAATAAAATTATTTATATGGATTATTATTTTTAATTGATATTATGAAGGTGGATTTAAAAGTAAAATTATTATCTTAATAATTTGATTTTGGCTCTAAAATATGCACACATCGCCCGTCGCTCTTATTTTAAAATAAGATAAGTCGTAACATAGTAGGAGTACCGGAAGGTGTTCCTAGAAAGTATCAAATTGGAGCTTGATAGAAAGCATTTCACTTACACTGAAAATTTAATTGTGCAATTCAATTCGATTTGATAAATTATTTTCTTACTTTATTTATTAATAATTATTTTTAGAAATATCTTTATTTTTAGTATATTAAAGAAAAAAATATGTTGTTATAGTAAAATTGTACTGTGAAGGATTGATGAAATAGTTAAAAATTTTAATTTTTATAAAGTATGTTTAAATTGCAGTACCTTTTGTATCAGGGTTGATTTAATATTAAAATTTATTTTTCTATCTCGATTTTAAAAGAGCTAATTAATTATTTTAGTTGATGTTGCATAATCATTAAAAATATTAATTAGGGGAGAAATTTTATTCGCTTTTAAAGGTATCTAGTTTTTTAAGAATTAAATTTAATTTATTTTCATTATGTAACTTTTTTATTATTTTATTAGTTATTTATTGAATAAAAATTTATAGGGGATAAGCTCTATATAGATCTATAAAATTCTTTAATAATTAATTAATGTAGGCTTATAAATAGTCATCTTTAAAGAGTATGTTATAATTTATTTATTTCATTGTTTAATTTAGGATTTTTTAGTAACTTATTAAAATATCATAATAAATTATTAATTTAGAGTAATAATGATTGAATTAGTATAGGAATTTGTTTATATGAATATTATTTTCATGATAAAATAAGGAACTCGGCAAATATAGTTCTCGCCTGTTTAACAAAAACATGTCCTTTTGAGTTTAATATAAGGTCTGACCTGCCCAGTGATTAATTTAACGGCCGCGGTATATTGACCGTGCAAAGGTAGCATAATCATTAGTCTTTTAATAGAGGGCTGGAATGAAAGGTTTAACGAGGAACTGACTGTCTCATTTTATTTGTATTAAAATTTAATTTTTTAGTCAAAAAGCTAAAATATAATTGGAAGACGAGAAGACCCTATAGATCTTTATATATTTTTTATTAATAGTTATTATATTAATAATTTTAATAAAAAATATATTTTGTTGGGGTGACAAAAATATATAATTAACTTTTTTATAATTTATACATTGATTTATGAATATTAGATCCATTATTATTGATTATTAGATTAAGTTACCTTAGGGATAACAGCGTAATCCTTCTCCAGAGTTCATATTTACAGAAGGGCTTGCGACCTCGATGTTGGATTAAGATAATAATTAGGTGTAGCCGCTTAATATATAGGTCTGTTCGACCTTTAAATTCTTACATGATCTGAGTTCAGACCGGTTTAAGCCAGGTCGGTTTCTATCTCCAATCATTGTTAGTTCTTAGTACGAAAGGACCAGGACTATAAAATATTTTTTTATATTTGAATATTATTAACTATTTTGGCAGAAAAGTGCCATGGATTTAGAATCCATAAATGTAAGAAAATCTTACATGTAGTACATTCAACTTAATGATATAGTCTTGCTATTTTTAGAATCTTTAGTACTATTTATTTGTGTATTAGTAGGAGTTGCTTTTTTAACTTTATTAGAACGTAAGGTATTAGGATATATTCAAATTCGAAAAGGTCCTAATAAAGTAGGATATTGTGGGATTGTTCAGCCTTTTTCTGATGCTATTAAATTATTTACTAAGGAACAAACTTTTCCTTCTGTTTCTAATTATTTACCTTACTATTTTTCTCCTATTTTTAGTCTATTTATTTCTCTATTAATTTGATCTATTATGCCTATATATTTTGGTTTAAATAATTTTGAGCTTGGTTTATTATTTTTTCTTTGTTGTACAAGTATTGGGGTTTATACTGTAATAATTGCTGGATGAGCTTCTAATTCTCTTTATGCTTTGTTAGGAGGACTTCGTGCTGTTGCACAAACTATTTCTTATGAGGTAAGTTTGGCTTTAATTTTAATTTCTTTTATATTATTATCTGGTGGATATAGTATATCTTTATTTTCTTTATATCAAGATTTTATTTGATTTTCTTTTATTACTTTCCCTTTAATAATTATTTGGTTTGCTTCAAGATTGGCTGAAACTAATCGCACTCCTTTTGATTTTGCGGAAGGGGAGTCTGAGTTAGTATCAGGTTTTAATATTGAATATAGAAGAGGAGGATTTGCATTAATTTTTATGGCAGAATATGCAAGTATTTTATTTATAAGTATATTATTTGTTATTCTATTTTTGGGAGGAGATTATTATTCTTTTCTATTTATCCTGAAATTAGTATTAGTTTCTTTTATATTTATTTGGGTTCGTGGGACTTTACCTCGTTTTCGATATGATAAGCTAATGTATTTAGCTTGAAAAAGTTTCTTGCCAGTATCTTTAAATTATATTGTATTTTTCGCCGGTTTAAAAATTTTTCTTATTTCTCTTTTAATTTAATGTATAAATTTTAGTAAAACTAATAAGATGATTATATCTTTTCTTGTACTTTCAAAATACTTGCTTCTAAAAGCTTATTAGTTACTTTAGAATATTATCCCATATTTTCATAGTAAGTGGGTGAATAATATAAAATGAAAAATATAAGACAGTTAAAATTTGTCCAATAATAATATAAGGATCTTCTACGGGACGTGCACCAATTCAGGTTAATAAAACTACAATTGATACTATAATTCAAAATAGTACTTGATTAATAGGATAAAATTGTAATCCTCGAAAATTTCTCTTTATTAAAGGTATAATGAATAAGATTGCAATAGATATTACCAAGGCAATTACTCCTCCTAATTTATTTGGAATTGATCGTAAAATAGCATAAGCGAATAGGAAATATCATTCTGGTTGAATATGAACTGGAGTAACTAATGGGTTTGCAGGAATAAAGTTATCAGGATCTCCTAATAAATAAGGATTAACTAGAGAAAGTATAATTAAAGATATTAATATAATTAAAAATCCTATAATATCCTTTCATGAAAAATAAGGATGGAAGGGAATTTTATCTATATCTCTATTTAAACCTGTAGGATTATTTGAACCTGTTTGATGTAGAAATAAAAGATGAATTATCGTGAAGGCAGCTACAATAAAAGGTAAAACAAAATGGAAGGTGAAGAATCGTGTAAGAGTTGCATTATCCACTGCAAATCCTCCTCATACTCATTGTACTAATACTGTTCCTAAATAAGGGATTGCTGATAATAAATTAGTAATAACAGTTGCACCTCAAAATGATATTTGTCCTCATGGAAGAACATATCCTATAAAAGCAGTTGCTATTACTAAAAATAAAATTAATACTCCTACACTTCAAGTATGAATGTAATTATAAGAACCATAGTATATATTACGTCCAATATGAAGGTAAATACAAATGAAAAAAAATGAAGCTCCATTTGCATGTATAGTTCGTAAAATTCATCCATAATTAACATCTCGACAAATATGATTTACTCTATAAAAAGCTGTGTCAATATTTGCAGTATAATGTATTGCTAGGAATAAACCAGTTAAAATTTGAATAATTAAACATAACCCTAATAATGATCCAAAATTTCATCAAATTGAAATATTAGAAGGAGTTGGTAAATCTACTAATGCACTATTAGCAATTTTAAATAATGGGTGATGAGTACGTAATGGTTTATTCATTAGTTTATAGGACGTAGAGGGCCTTTATTAAATCTAGTAATTGATACTACAACAATTAGAGTTAAAAATAAATATAATACTATAAAAATTGTGATAAGAGATCTTGGATTATTATACAAAGGAGCTATAATTATCTTCGATGTTTCTGAATTAATAGTAGATTCAGTAATTATCTTAATGGATAATGAAGGGTCTATTATTAATATTAATGAGACTAGTATAATAATTATTAAGTATATAATGATTGGGATATATAATCTTTTTTTAAATAATTCGTTTGATGCAATTCTTGTTATATAAATAAATAATACAAGTATTCCTCCCAAAAATACTAAAAACAGAATGTATGAGAATCAAGAATTATAAGATATTAATCTAATTAATACACATAATATTAATGTTTGTAATAAAAGTATAATACCTATATTCATAGGGTGTACTATAAATGAGAATATTAAACTATTTATGACAATAAAAGCGGCAGATAAAATTTGTCTGATTCAGAGAATAGTTTAATTAAAATTTTAATTTTGGAGATTAAAGATGAATAGTAATATTTTTCTCTGAGGGTATAGGGGAGGGGAGTTTAAGGAGTAAACTACTCTATTTTGGTTTACAAGACCAACGTTTTGATAAACTACTAAAACTAATGTTATTATTTTATGATTATTTATTTTACTTATTAATTTTTAGAGGGTTATGATCATTTATTTCTAAACGTAAGCATTTACTTTCTACTCTTTTAAGTTTAGAATTTATTGTATTAAGCTTATTTTTTTATGTTTTCTTTATTTTTGTATTTTATTTTGAGCTTTATTTTTTAATATACTTCTTGACCTTTGGTGTTTGTGAAGGAGCATTAGGATTAGGGATTTTGGTTTCTATAATTCGTTCTCATGGTAACGATTATTTTACTTCCTTCAATATATTACAATGTTAAAATTCTTATTTTTTATTATTTTTATGACCCCTTTATGCTTTTTTATTAATTATTGATTATTTATATTATTTTTATTTCTATTGTCTTTTTTATTTTTAGTTGAAGGTTATATAGTATTTTCTTTTTGTAATATTAGATATTATTTTGGTTATGATATTCTGAGTTATGGTTTAATTTTTCTTAGAATTTGGATTTGTTCTTTAATACTATTGGCAAGTTCATCAGTTTATTTAAATAGTAATTTTAATAAATATTTTGTTCTTTGTGTGTTATTGTTATTACTTTTGCTATTATTTACTTTCATGACTGTCAATATTTTCATGTTTTATTTCTTTTTTGAAAGTTCATTAATTCCTACCTTTTTTCTTATTCTTGGTTGGGGGTATCAACCTGAGCGTATTCAAGCTGGTATTTATCTTTTGTTTTATACATTATTTGCTTCTTTACCTTTGTTACTTTCTATTTTTAATTTATATTATTCATTTGACATATTAAATATATATATATGTTATTTTATTCAGGACTATAGTTTTGGAATTTTTTCTTATTTGGCTTTAATGTTGGCTTTTTTAGTTAAGATACCTATATTTATTTTTCATTTATGATTGCCTAAGGCTCATGTAGAGGCTCCTATTTCTGGTTCAATAATTTTGGCGGGAGTCCTATTAAAGTTAGGTGGTTATGGATTATTGCGTATATTTTCTATTGTTTGTTACTTAGGGGTTAAGTTTAATTATATCTGGATTGGTATTAGACTGGTAGGAGGTATTATTATTAGATTAGTTTGTTTATATCAAGTTGATTTAAAATCTTTAATTGCATATTCATCTGTTTGTCATATGGGTATTGTTATTGCTGGTCTTATAACTATAACTTATTGAGGATTAAATGGTTCTTATATATTAATATTAGCTCATGGTTTATGTTCCTCTGGTTTATTCTGTTTGGCTAATATCACTTATGAACGATTGGGTAGACGAAGTTTTTTTATTAATAAGGGTTTAATTAATTTAATACCTAGAATGTGTTTATGGTGATTTTTATTAAGCTCTTGTAATATGGCTGCTCCTCCATCAATAAATTTATTAGGTGAAATTAGTTTATTAAATAGAATTTTGAGATGAAATTATTTAACAATAATCTCTATTATTTTTCTTTCATTCTTTAGAGCTGCTTATACATTATACATATATAGATATACTCAACATGGAAAGATTTATTCTTTATTATATAGTTGTAATTCAGGTTATTATCGTGAGTATTTACTTTTATTATTACATTGAATACCTTTAAATTATATTATTTTGAAAAGAGAATTATTTTTTAATTGACTATAAAATTTGAATAGTTTAAATAAAATTCTGATTTGTGGTGTCAGAGATGTAATATATTACTTCAGATCATTAATTGACGTTTAAGTATTTGTTTTATTAGAAGAGTATTTTTATTTGTTTTTTCTTTATTTAATTTATTTTTAGGATTTTATTTTTTTTTAATAAATATTAGTTATTTTATTGAATGGGAAGTGGTATGTTTAAATTCAATAAATATTGTAATAACTTTATTATTGGATTGAATATCCTTAATATTTATAGGATTTGTTATATTTATTTCTAGTATAGTTATTTTTTATAGTAATAATTATATAGAAGGAGATCCTTATATTTCACGTTTCATTTTATTGGTATTAATATTTGTTTTATCTATAATGTTTTTGATTATTAGTCCTAATATGGTTTCTATTCTTCTTGGTTGGGATGGATTAGGGTTAATTTCTTATTTGTTAGTAATTTATTATCAAAATTTTAAGTCTTATAGAGCGGGAATATTAACGGTCTTGTCTAATCGTTTAGGGGATGTGGCTTTTTTATTAAGTATTGCCTGAATATTAAATTATGGTAGATGAAATTATGTATTTTATTTAAATTATATATTGACAGATGCTGAAGGTGTTATAATTTCTTTTTTAATAATATTTGCTGCAATGACTAAAAGTGCACAAATTCCTTTTTCTTCCTGATTACCAGCTGCTATGGCTGCTCCAACTCCTGTATCTTCTTTAGTACATTCTTCGACTTTAGTGACTGCTGGTGTTTATTTAATAATTCGTTTTAATGATTTATTAGTTGGTAGAGGGTTTGGTAAGTATTTATTGCTAGTTGGTGGTATAACTATATTTATATCTGGTATTGGAGCTAATTATGAGTTTGATTTAAAGAAAATTATTGCTTTATCTACTTTAAGACAATTGGGTTTAATAATGAGAATTTTATCTATAGGTTATCCTGAATTGGCTTTTTTTCATTTATTAACTCACGCTTTATTTAAGGCTTTGTTATTCATATGTGCTGGAGTAATTATTCATAATTTAGGAGATTGTCAAGATATTCGTTTTATAGGAGGATTAATTAATTTTTTTCCTATAACGGCATCATGTTTTATGGTTTCTAATTTAGCTTTATGTGGTTTCCCTTTTTTAGCAGGGTTTTATTCTAAGGATTTAATTTTGGAAGTTTGTTTAATATCAAATTTGAATATAATTAGATTTATTTTTTATTTTTTTTCTACTGGGTTAACTGCTTGTTATACTTTCCGTTTAATTTATTATGTAATATGTAATTCTTTTAATTATAATACATGTAGAAGTATATTTGATGATAGATGGTTTATGTTAAAAAGTATATTCATAATAGTATTAATAGCTGTTGTCGGAGGAAGTATAATGAGTTGAATTATATTTAAAACTCCTTCAATAATTTGTTTACCTTTATTTTATAAAACATTGGCTTTGAGAGTTAGATTACTTGGAGGATATTTTGGTTATTATATTTCAATATCTTATTATTCTTCAGATGTATTTAGTATCATGATGATTTTTAGCTCTTCTTTTTTAGGAAGTATATGATTTATGCCCTATATTAGAACTAAGGGTAGATATATTTATCCTTTATCTTCTGGTGGTTATTACTTAAAGAGATTTGATCAAGGATGATGTGAACACTTTGGTGCTCAGGGTATATATTCTATATTTAAGAATTTTACTATTATTGTTCAATCTTATCAGAATAATTTATTTAAGGTTTATTTAATATTATTTTTTATTTGATTTTTATTCTTATTTTATATGAATTATTTAAGTAGCTTAAAATTAAAGCTTGACATTGAAGCTGTTAAGATGATCTGTTGATCCTTAAATATTTATGAAAAATTAATTTTTATTTTTACATTGAAAATGTAATGTTTTAAATAAACTACATAAACAAGAGTATAAACGGAATTGAACCGCTAAAAATAGAAGTTAGCAGCTTCTTTTTGTTCAACATACTCTCTTAGTTGGAAATTAAAATTTCATTATTATCATTAACAGTGATATGCCTCTCTTTGGCTTCAACTAATTAAATAAGGATGATTTAACATCAAGTAATTCAGGTCGAAACTGATTGCAATATTCGCTTCTTATTTAAGATAAGTTGATATTTCAACACCTTTTGAATGCAAATCAAATATTATAATTAACTATTATCCTATGTTGATCATTCTAACGCACCTTGATTTCATTCATGATAAAGTCCTACTAATAAAATTACAATAAAAACTAATGAGGTGATTCTTCACGATGTAATTCTTGATTGACTTAAACTTTCAATTATTGGTAATAAAATCACAATTTCTACATCAAAAATTAAAAAAATGACAGCAATTAGAAAGAATCGTAAGGAGAATGGAATACGTGATTTATTAAAGGGGTCAAATCCGCATTCAAAAGGAGAACTTTTTTCTCGGTCAATAATTCTTTTTTTTGATAGGAAGGAAGAAATTCTTATAATAATAGTGGTAATTGTAATTAGTGTTATTGAGAGAATTATTATAATATTAATTATTTATCCTGAAATTTTCAGACTTTTTGATTGGAAGTCAAATATACTTTTATATTAGATAAATTATCTACCTCATCAGTAAATTGAAATGTAAAGGAATAATCATACCACATCTACGAAATGTCAGTATCATGCTGCAGCTTCAAACCCAAAATGATGTCATGATGAAAAATGTTCTATAATATGACGTAATAAGCAAGTTAATAAGAATAAAGTACCAATAATTACATGAATTCCATGGAAACCGGTTGCCATAAAAAATGTAGATCCATATACTGAATCAGCAATTGTGAATGGTGCTTCAATATATTCATAAGCTTGTAGAATAGTAAAGTAGATTCCTAATAATACAGTGAAGAATAGTCCTTGAGTAGCTTGTGAATGATTATTTACTATTAGGCTATGATGAGCTCAAGTTACGGTAACTCCTGATGCTAGAAGAATTGAGGTATTTAGTATGGGAATAGATATAGGATCAAAAGGTCTAATACCCTTAGGAGGTCATATACTTCCAATTTCTACTGTTGGAGATAAACTTCTATGGAAATAGGCTCAAAAGAAAGATACAAAAAATAGTACTTCGGAAGTAATAAATAAAATTATCCCTCATCGCAATCCAATAACTACAGGAAAAGTGTGTAATCCTTGATAAGTTCCTTCACGGGTAACATCCCGTCATCATTGAATTATTGTTAAGATTAATACAGCAGCACTAATTAATAATAAATCATTATTAAAAGTATGAAATCATTTTACTATTCCTGTGGTTATTATTATAGCGCCAATTGCTCCTGTTAAAGGTCAAGGTCTTTGATCTACTAAATGGTATGGGTGGTTGTTATGATTAGACATTAGTTTACTTCTCTAGAGTATAAGGTTCTAAGTACAGCAAAGACATAAGATTGAATGATTGATACGGCGGACTCTAATGTTAATAATAAAATCTGTGTTACGATTAATAAACTTAAAATTGTATATGATACTGAGCTACCTGTTCCTCCTAATAAGGTTATTAATAAATGCCCTGCAATTATATTAGCTGCAAGTCGAACTGCTAGAGTTCCTGGGCGAATTAAATTACTAATAGTTTCAATACATACTATAAAAGGCATTAATACAGCTGGTGTTCCTTGAGGGACTAAGTGAGCAAATATATGTTGAGTATTATTTACTCATCCATAAATTATAAAACTAATTCATAAAGGTAGAGATAGTGTTAAGGTGAAAGATAAATGTCTTGTTCTAGTAAAAATATATGGAAAAAGTCCTATAAAATTATTGAATAAAATTAATGAAAATACGGAAATGAACATAAAAGTTCTTCCATTTATAGAATTTGTTCCTAATAAAATTTTAAATTCATTATGTAACGTTTTAATAATTATATTTCACAGAATAAATATACGTGTAGGGATTAATCAAAATATTATAGGTAATATTATAATACCAATAAATGTAGATATTCAATTAATTGATAATCTAAATACAGAAGTAGAAGGATCAAATACGGAAAATAGGTTTGTTATCATATTCAATTATTTTTTTTAAGATCAACTTTTTTTTCTAGAGTCTTTCTATTAATTCTTGGGGTAAATAAGTAATAGTTTATTATATTAATTATTAGTAATATAATTGAAAAGAATAAAAATAATAAAATTCATCTTATAGGAGCTATTTGAGGAATTAAGAAATACTAATTATTAGTAATTTTAGCTTGACAATCTAATGTTATACTTTAACTAATTTCTTCATTAGAAGTATATCGTTATTTTACTATTTTTTGGTTTAAGAGACCAATGCTTACTTTCAGCCATCTAATGATGCTTCTCTTATATTTTGGATTCAATTAATAAATGATTTAATATTAATTCTTTCAATCATAATAGGTATGAATCTGTGATTTGCTCCACAGATTTCAGAGCATTGACCAAAGAATAAACCAGGCCGGTTAATAAAGAAACTTGTTTGATTTAGTCGGCCTGGTGTGGCATCCACCTTAACTCCTAAGGAAGGGACTGTTCATGAATGTAATACATCTGCTGCTGTAATTAAAATACGAACTTGTGTTTGTATTGGTAATGTAGTTCGATTATCTACTTCTAGTAATCGAAACCCTCTATTATCTATTTCATTATAAGGGATTATGTAAGAATCAAACTCGACATGTTTAAAATCTGAGTATTCATAACTTCAGTATCATTGATGCCCTACTGTTTTCAGGGTAATAGATGGTTCACTTACTTCATCTAATAAATATAATAATCGTAAAGATGGTATTGCAATAATTACTAGTACAAATACTGGAAGAATGGTTCAAGCTGTTTCGATTTTTTGTCCATCTAATAAATTTCGATTGATATTGTTATTAAAAAATATTACTCCTATAACATAAGCTACTATAACAGTAATAATAACGAGAACTATTATAGTATGATCATGAAAATAGTGCAATTGTTCTATAATAGGAGATGCAGCATCTTGAAAATTTAATTGAGCCCATGTTGCCATTTTTAATGAAAGGGAACTCCTTCATGAATGGAGCTTAAATCCATGGCACTTTTCTGCCACATTAAAACTTTAATAAAATAGGTAATTCTGCATAACTATGTTCTATAGGAGGTAATTTTTGATATCATTCAATAGAAGTATTTACATTTAATGTACTTATTACTTGTCGTTGAGCTACTAATCCTTCTCACATAATATAAATTAGTATTATAACACCAATTAATGAAATTGTACTTCCTAAAGAGGATATAATATTTCATCTTGTATAAGCATCTGGATAATCTGAGTATCGACGAGGTATTCCTCTTAATCCTAAAAAATGTTGTGGGAAGAATGTAAGATTTACACCAATAAATATTACTACAAACTGTGTCTTTAATAAATGGTTATTTAATGTTACTCCTGTAAATAAAGAAAATCATTGTACTAGTCCCCCTATAATTGCAAATACTGCTCCTATAGATAGAACATAGTGGAAGTGTGCCACTACATAATAAGTATCATGTAGTGCAATATCAATTGATGAATTAGCTAATACAACTCCTGTTAAACCACCAATTGTAAATAGAAATACAAATCCTAAAGCTCATAGAAGAGAAGGACTATATGAAAATTGAGTACCATGTAATGTAGCTAATCATCTGAAAATTTTAATTCCAGTAGGTACTGCAATAACTATTGTTGCTGAGGTGAAGTAAGCTCGAGTATCTACATCTATACCTACTGTAAATATATGATGAGCTCAAACTACAAAACCTAAAATACCAATAGCTACTATTGCATAAATTATTCCTAATACTCCAAAAGTTTCCTTTTTTCCTCTTTCTTGGGCAATAATATGAGAGATTATTCCGAACCCTGGTAAAATTAGAATATATACTTCTGGATGTCCAAAAAATCAAAATAAATGTTGATATAGAATAGGATCTCCCCCTCCGGCAGGATCAAAGAATGATGTATTAATATTTCGATCAGTCAATAGCATTGTAATTGCTCCAGCCAATACGGGTAAAGATAGTAAAAGAAGAACAGCAGTAATTACTACTGCTCATACAAAAAGAGGTATTTGATCTAGCTTTATTCCAGGTGATTTTATATTAATTACTGTTGTAATAAAATTAATGGCTCCTAGAATTGAGGAAACCCCAGCTAAATGAAGTGAGAAAATCGTTAGATCTACTGATGCACCTGCATGAGCAATCGCACCTGCTAATGGAGGATAAACAGTTCAACCTGTTCCTGCTCCTCTTTCTACTATACTACTAGATAAAAGTAATGTAAAAGAAGGAGGTAATAATCAAAATCTTATATTATTTAATCGTGGGAACGCTATATCTGGAGCTCCTAGTATTAGAGGTACAAGTCAATTACCAAAACCTCCAATTATAATAGGTATAACTATAAAAAAAATTATTACAAAAGCATGTGCAGTAACAATTACATTATAAATTTGATCATCTCCAATTAAAGATCCGGGTTGGCCTAATTCAATTCGAATTAGAACTCTTAGAGCTGTTCCAATTATTCCAGCTCATGCACCAAAAATTAAATATAAAGTACCAATATCCTTATGATTTGTAGAAAATAACCATCGTCGCAATCTCTTAAATATTATATTATGACCCTTAATATAATTTAGGTAAGATGGTCGAGACTCAGGCGATAGACTGTAAATCTATATACGAGGTATATACCTCTTTTACCAGTCTTATATTCAATTATGATTTTAGACTGCAATTCTAAAGGTGTAGGACTCCTACTAAGACTTATAAGATTTATCTTATAATTTTAACTTTGAAGGTTAATTGTTTACTTAACATAAAGTCTTAATATAATATTAGTCAAGTTATTAAAGGAATTCCTCTAATAGATACTATTATAGATAAAGTTACTAATTCACTTGGGAATTTAGCAGAATATCATTTGATTTCTTGATTTATAAATAAAAAAGATCTAAATATTATCCGCATATAAAAATATAAAGTTATCAGTGTTGTTATTACTATAAATAAAAGAATAAAAAAAGACTTTTGTATCACTAAGTTTTGAATTACTATTCATTTAGGTAAAAATCCTAAAAAAGGTGGTAAACCTGCTAAGGATAATATACTTACTATTATTGAGAATTTTACAGTTGGATTATTTTTAATAAAATAGGACTGAGATAAATTATTTATAGACTGACTGTAAAAAATATAAATAACTGCTAGGTTTAATAATGAATAAATAATAAAATATATAAATCATAAATTATTTCTGATTAATATTGCCGATAATATTCACCCTAAATGTCTAATAGAAGAATAAGCTATTATTTTACGGATCGAGTTTTGATTTAATCCTCCTACAGATCCTACTAAAGTGGATATAAAAATTGTTAAGATTATTAAATTATTAATAATTTTATAAGAAATTAAAATAAAAGGGGCTAATTTTTGTCAAGTTATTAAAATAAAACATCTTATTCAATCAAGACCTTCTATTACCGTAGGAAATCAAAAATGAAAAGGAGCCGCCCCTATTTTTGTTATTAGAGCTATAGAAATTAAGTAACTGTGAATATTTATAGAAAATTCAGTCATTTCATTTATTAATACGGCAACGATAAATAATACAGAAGCTATTGCCTGAACTAGAAAATATTTTATAGCAGATTCTGTTTCATAAGGAGATTTATTTTTATTAATTAAAGGAATAAATGATAATAAATTCATTTCTAATCCTATTCATATACCAAGCCAAGATGAAGAAGAGATAGAAATAAAAGTTCCAGAGACAAGAGATAAAATAAAAATGAAATTAGAAGGATTTATTATAATTAAAAAGAGGAAGATTAATACTTCCATAAAAAGGGTATGAGCCTATTAGCTTAATTAGCTTATCTTTTTATACTTTGGTGTAAGATGCACAGGAATTTTTGATGTTCTTAGAGTAGTTTAATTCTACAATGTATAATAAGAGTAGGATACCTACATGATTTATTCTATCAAAATAACCCTTTTATCAGGCATCTTATT